ACGAGCTAATGAGTCTCCTTCTTTTTGCCATTGGACTTCCCAATCGAATTCATCGTAACACTCATAATGATCAACTTTACGAAGATCCCATTGCATTCCGGAAGCTCGTAGCATTGGTCCTGATAAACCCCAATTTATTGCTTCCTCTCCACCAATAATGCCCACTCCTTCAACTCGTTCCAAAAAAATGGGATTCCGCGTAATAAGCTTTTGATATTCAACAACTCCTGTTAAAGAATAATCGCAGAAATCCAAACATTTATCTATCCAGCCATGAGGTAGATCAGCAGCTACTCCCCCGATACGGAAATAATTATGCATCATTCGCATACCTGTGGCAGCTTCGAATAGATCATATAGCAATTCCCTCTCTCTGAAAATATAGAAGAAAGGAGTCTGTGCACCGATATCCGCCATAAAAGGCCCAAGCCATAACAAATGAGAAGCTATACGACTCAACTCCAGCATAATGACTCTGATATAGCTGGCTCTTTTAGGTACTTGAATATTTCCCAATTGTTCTGGTGCATTTACCGTTATTGCCTCTGTGAACATAGTAGCTAAATAATCCCAACGTGTTACGTAAGGTAGATACTGTATAATTGTTCGGTTTTCCGCAATTTTTTCCATCCCTCTGTGTAAATAACCCAATACGGGTTCACAATCAATAACATCTTCACCATCTAGAGTAACGATGAGTCGAAGAACACCATGCATTGATGGGTGGTGAGGACCCATATTGACTATCATGAAGTCTTTTCTTATATCCGGTACAGTCATATGTTTTCTTCCCCGATTCATTCTTTCATGAATTGCTGAAAACGAAACGAGGTTCATCAAAATTCAAGATCTAATAAAGCAAATAATTCAAACGAATTTTCAAATTAACGAGTTTTTGGTTCCCGAATATCCAACTGACCAATTAATTCTTTATAACGTACTCTATTTTTCTTTGACAAATAAGCCAGTATACGTTGACGTTTTCCCAGAATTTTCCGAAGACCTCTCTGAGATAAATAGTCTTTTCTGTGCAATTCCAAATGTGAAGTAAGTCTCCGTATCTTATTGGTGAAACTGAATACTTGAAATTCAACAGACCCTTTGTTTTTTTCTTTTTCTTCTTGCGGAATAACTGAGATGAATGAATTTTTTACCATAAAAAGAATTCTTCTCTCTCTCTCGTTTTTTTCTTTCTTTTCCACAGATATGGATTTTACCGATCAGGAATAATAATAATGCCAGTCATTTAGATCTGGTACACACAATAAAATAATCTGGATTTATTCATAGACTACTTTCTATCGAATCCAATTGAAAATTGGATTCGATAGAAGGAGATGGTACATTTCTACACCCACAAAAGGGAATGGTTGGGACTTAAGAAAATTCTGCCGATTCATTCCTAGATCCAATTGATATGATATATCATTGAATCAGTATCATGTATCAGAATCTAATGTAACACAACGTGTGTGTACATTTGTATACCTTTATATACCGGATATGACACGTGATATAGATATATAGGAAATCCACCATCAACTAATTCTGACTCGTGGATACATATGTATCCTTGACATACTGAAACGACTGCCATTATTGGTATCAAACCAGTAGCGATTCATACAAGCTAAATCTTCTAATCGATAATTGGGCCAAAGAAACAATTTGAATTGGATAAATTTATTTATATCTGTATCAAAATGCTTGTCCTCATCCAAAAATTGCACACAGTTCCTTACGTTGTTGCCATTGAAAAATACTGAATTTCTATTCACAACATTCTCATTCTCGGAATTCAAACAAATTAGAATTCTCAATTCTCTACGACGTCTAGGAGATGGAATATTTTCAGGAACAAGCAAAGCATAATTATTTTCATCTCCATTCACAAGTACCTTTCCATGTTGTGAAATGGATCTATCGAAATAATCTTCATCAACATATTTTTTTTCTCGGCATATTCGATTAGTTTGGTACTTATTCTTATGGACCAATGAAATACTTATGGTTTGATACATAATCCATTGTCCATCCCATTTTATAGACAGACGAACCGGTTCGATAATCAATATTCCCCTTTTTATCAATTCTGTAAGAGTTAGATCCTTCTGAATCAGCATTACATCCAGGCGCATTTCTCCTCTTTGAATAGAGGATATAGCAATTTCCCTTGGATTTATCAGCCTAAGCAGGAGACAATATACCTTGATATTATTGATCATTCTTTGATTCAAAGGATCATCCCATCTCAATTGAAAAAGCAAATACCTTTTCAGGAAGAAATTTAGTTCCGCTTCCTTATTGCTCTTGGATTGTCTTTTCTTTCTACGTTTTTTAATGTCTGATTCCGCGGAATCTTTTTCAAGATCTTTTTGTCGGTTTCGTGGATCTGATCCAAGATTCCCTTGACCCAGCTGTTCTTTTTCTTCTTGATTTCGATTCTCTAATTCAAGATATTCTTTTTGATTAGATGATAGACGAAGATCCTTTTTTTGATTTCTGTTGATGTTTTTATTTTCACTAATGTTTTCATTTCCATTCAAATTGAAAATAAGTAATTTGATTGGTATGATCCACGGTTTAATCTTATATGCATCATAAAGTAGCACAAATTCTGAGAAGAACCAGGGTTCTAGATTCGATATGGGACGATGTAGCATTTCTTCATTCATTCCCATCCAATCAAAAAAAAACCTTTTTTTTTGATTGGATGGGTTGATTTCTTGATGAATCGTGAGATAAAAAAGATCTTTCTTATCAATTATTTGATAATCATTAGTCCCAGTCTTAGTATTTTTATTAATGTTGGTTCCAGTATCTATATCGGTCCAAGTCTCAATATCGATATTCTTTCTAAGAAAAAAATTGAGAATTCTCCACTCCAAATATTTTCTATCCGGATTTTTCCCCGTATCAATAATAGACCCTTCCCATAGATAATCATTAATAGCTATACCCCCGGGTACATAAAATGATTCGGGTTTAGGCATGTTGTAATTATATGGAATCTCTCGGTCTCCATTTACTTGGAATGGCGATCCATAAATATATGAGCCCTTCCTGTCTTCATAATGAATATATTTATGTGATAAAAGATCATATCTGTAGTTTTTTTTAAATTTTTCTTTTTGACTCGGTAATGGGTTCACTACATAATTATTTTGTTTCTCGTAATGAATTAATTGGTCTTTTTCTTTTTCATATGAATCTTTTTTTGAGTCTTTATTTTGAATCATACGACGTTGATTGACTCTATTTCGCCATTTTTGCGGTACTAATTTAGACCATCTAGTCTGAGATAAATTGTATTGATAATGACCCCTTAACCAATTTTTCCATTCATTCATTCCAGAATTCGGAAGTTTCTTAGACCTTGATTTGGCATCCAATATTCCTCGTGTCCCAAAATGGTCCTTTATTCTATCCTTAAGAAAAAGATATGCTCCGCGATATTGAAGTACAGATCTCAAGTAATACTTATTAATAACTTGGATTTGTGATAAATTGTAAAATACATATGCTTGGGACAAGGAAGATAAGTCACAATAAATCTGTGATTTCTTATTACTAATATTAGAAAGAGACTTTTTTATAGTCGAAATAAAGTGAATTGCATTTTGATTTGTTTCATCAATTCCTTCTTTATTTCTTTCATCATTGTAAATGTCTTTGTCGATCATTTTTTTTGTTGATTCAAATTCAAGGAAAAGTTGTGCATTTATTCTGGGAATATTAATGTTACATAGAAAGATATCCATATAGATTCTTTCAATGAAAGATTTCATAAAATAGTGCCATTTACGTATTAATCGGGCACCTCCTCTTTTTGATATCTGCCAAATATGTTTCTGTGATTCCGATCTTTTATCATCACAACCTGTCTCGTTAGGACTAATCTTTCTATTTGGAGTTAGAAATATTTTTCTCTTGTCTTTTGTAATCCTTTCTATTTTATTTCGGATTGTGGTTGTCCTATCAGCCAGATCCTTCATTTTTTTTTCTGTCAGTGAATAATTTGTCCAATCCACAGATCTAATTCGAATGATCGATTCATGGTTAATCTTATTACTAATTATAGAATCTTTTCTATTTTCATTCGGTTCATATACTTTCCTCAATCCAAATAAGAAAATTGGATTTACTTTTGCAAACTCTTTTATTATTCTTTTTATAAATAGAACTGTTTTGAGAATCCATCTTGTTTTTTCTTTTAAGACCCTTAGAAACCATTTTTTTCTTTCTCCTAAAGCTCTTAGAATTAGAAAACATTTTTTTTTCACTTTTCTAATTTTTTTTTCGAGTTCTTTCCAAATGGGGTCAAAAAAGGAAGGTCGTTTTCGGGGAGAACCAAAAGGTAGTTCAGTTTCCATCCCCCAGACTGTTAAAAAACAAAAATTTTCTTTTTTTCCTTTCTTTTTCATTCGATCTCTATGATGGAATCGTAGCTTAGATCTGTGCCAAGGTTTCAGACAGAAAGGAAATAGGATCTTTATTTGAATACCGTCTGTTAGCCAGTCTTTCGGAAATTCTGTTTCTGATAATTGAACACCATTATAGGTGCATTTAACATGCATTTCTCTATTCCACTCCTTCCAATCCTCGTACCACTCGGGGAATTGAAATAATAACATACGGCCGAGATTTTTAGCTATTATCAATGAAGGCAATACGATGTATTTTCTAAGAATCGATTGTGTTACTAACATAGAACCTCTTATTGCTTGAGCAAATAGAATAGTATCCCAATTTTCTGCTATTGCTATCCGTTCATTCTCTTCCTTTTTCTCCTCCTTTGTTTTTTCCCTTTCTTTTGCCTCTTTTTCCTCAGAATCCGAAGTTTTTAATTCCGGACCTTTCCCCACCCAATTCCTAAAAATTAGGTTCATCATTCCGGAGATATCAAAAGAAAAAAAAAACGTTTTGTCTATTCTGTCCAAAAAAAGTGGGGAATGCACGTTTGCTTGAAACATTTCCCAAGTAACTGTTTTACGTCTTTG